AAAAAGTTGCATTTGTAAAAAATTCATACCAATCGACAGAATTCTTTGAATTTTGATGTAAAAGGTCTATAGACGGAATTAACAATTTGGATAATATATCCAAATCTATTCCTTCTTGGCTGAAAGAAATTCCAATGGACCCAACGAAGAAAGTAAATAATACTAATACAAGCATAGAAAATAGCATAGTATTGTCTGATTCATGAGGATAAAAAAAGGGAATATTTTTAGTACCAAAATAGGTACTCTCAAGAAAAAGACGTTTTATGCTTTTGACATTTCGATTAATTGTATTTGAATATTTCCTCTTCCGAAAAAAAGAAGTCCTTTCATTATTATTCATTGTTAATAAAGCTAATAAATGAATTTTCTTTTTTAATTTCTTTTTTCCTTCTTTGCCCCATAAAGATATTGAATAGAATGAACTGTTTTTCTTTCCGTTGAAATTTTGAAAATGAACGTTTAAATATCCCTCAAAAACTAGTAAATAGATTCGAAACATATAAAATGCAGTTAATCCTGCTGTGGAACAAGCTATTATTGCGAAAATTGGTGAATACAACCAACTATCATTAAGAATCTCATCCTTGGACCAAAAACAAGCAAAAGGTGGAATACCACAAAGAGAAAGTGTACCTATTAAAAAAGCGGTTTTTGTAATTGGCGCATGTTTTGTTAAACCGCCCATAAGAACCATATTTTGACTTTTATCTGGAGAATATCCAACAATTGCTTCCATTGAATGAATAATGGATCCAGATCCTAAAAACAACAATGCTTTTGAATAAGCATGAGTAATCAAATGAAATAAAGCGGCTCGATAAGAGCCCATACCTAAAGCTAACATCATATAACCCAATTGAGACATTGTAGAATAGGCCAAATTTTTCTTAATATCTTTTTGAGCAATAGCTAAAGTTGCTCCTAATACTACTGTTATTATACCTATCAAAGCTATTCCACTCATTATGAAGGGTATAACTGTGAAAAGAGGAAGAAGTCGAGCTACAAGAAAAATTCCTGCTGCTACCATAGTAGCAGCATGTATAAGAGCGGAAATAGGCGTAGGCCCTTCCATAGCATCGGGTAACCAGACATGAAGAGGGAATTGGGCAGATTTTGCAACTGATCCACAAAATAATAAGAGGGCGCAGAAAGTAACAAACAAAATATTAATCTCATTCTTCTCAATCAAGTTATTAAATATTTGAAATAAATCCCGAAATTCCAAACTACCCGTTATCCAATAAAGACCTAAAATTCCTAATAATAAACCAAAATCCCCTACACGATTAGTTACAAATGCTTTTTGACAAGCCTTTGCCGCAATAGGACGTGTGAACCAAAAACCTATTAATAGATAAGAACACATTCCAACCAATTCCCAAAAAATATAAACTTGTATCAAATTGGAACTAGTAACTAATCCCAACATTGAAGTATTAAAAAGACTCAGATAAGTAAAAAATCTCAAATATCCTTGATCATGAGACATATAATTATCACTATAAAAAAGAACCAGAATACCAACAGTAGTTATTAATATTAACATAATAGAAGTAAGTGAATCGAGCAAGTAGCCAAACTCTAAAGAAAGATCATTATTTATAGTCCAAGACCATACATATTGATAGATAGAACTGTTCTGGATTTGATGAATAGATAGATCGATCGAAAAAATCATAACTATCATTAACAATAAAATACTAGGAAAAGCCCACATACGGCGAAGATTTTTTGTTGCCGTGGGAAAAATTAGAAGTCCTACCCCTATTAAAATAGGAACTGGAAGTGGGAGGAAAGGTATGATCCATGAAAATTGATGTGTATATTCCATACAAAAAAAAATAAAGAATAAAAAATATTTTGATTCTTAATGAATTTTCTTTCTTATTCGTTTTTTTTTATCTCTTTTGTAAAGGGTTCGGTTAATAAAAAAGTGGATATATAAATAGAATGTGATATTTTTTTTAATTATTCTGAATCGTTGCACAATACTTCGAATATCCCAAAGTACAGAGTAAAAATAGACCAATAACCAAATTCAATTCGAATATATATATATTATTATTTTTAGTAATATTAATTATAATTACTATTTAGAATAGAATTACTATAGTTAGTAATAATATTTACTTAATTAATAATAAATTATAATAAAGAAAAACGAAATTTGTAAAATTAAAATTTTTATCTATAGACTGAGAATAAAAAATTACACCAAAACTAAGAACATTCGTTTCTTTATATATATATGATATGAATGAAGCAGAAAAAACATATGAAATGACCCAATAAAATAATCTTATTATTATTAAGAAACATTAGTTCATTTTTTAACTAATTGAGACATTACAATTAAATTACAATAAAAGGAGATCTAGATATATATGTTTGGAAAGATTTAAAAAAGGTTTCTAATATTCAATCAATTACTTTAGATAGAAAAAAATAGGAAGGATAGATAAGACGACATATGGCTAATTAAAGAATAATTAGTTTTCATTTACAGAAGAAAATAAATGTCTTTCACATCAAACTATATCAATGAAAAAATTATCCTAGTTAGATGGCAGTTCCAAAAAAGCGCACTTCTATATCAAAAAAAAAAATTCGGAAAACTTTTTGGAAAAAAAAGGCATATTGGACAGCATTGAAAGCCTTTTCATTAGCGCAATCCATTTTGACAGGGAACTCAAAAAGTTTTTTTTGTAACAAATAAAAATGTTGCAATAATCTGAATTAGCTCGATTCGAAGAGTATTCTTTATTATTATACTAATAAAATAATAATAAAGAATATTTAGTAATATAAGAATATTTAATATTGACCATATATTTAGCATATATTATAATATATGCTAAATATATAATCTAAATTTTTTAGAATGTAGTGTTAAATAATAATAGATATATTTATTAACGATTTCATTGAAAAAATGGAAATGCATTTATTTAGAGTCAGAAAATGAATGAAATAATAAAAAAATGAGTCATAAACAACAAAATGTTTTTTTCATTCCTAGATTGAAGTCAGAACTATCTAGTTTCAGTTTCAACATTGCTTTTTTTTTTTTATTTGAAAAAGTGTAAACTACGAAAAACCCATTCTCCGTTGTTAAATTTGAAAACTAACACTGGAAATGAAAAAAAAAACAAGAATACAACTGAACTTCGTATTGAAATCGAAACGTTCTATTTTTTTTTTGAATATTTTTTCGATTTTATTACTATACTTATAGTTAATATGAATTTTTAGTATAGAATTAGAATAATAATAGAATTCTTCAAAGTTTAGTAAACAAATGTACTAAATTAATATTAATATTCCACGTTAATTGATTCTTTCAATCTCGACGATTGACTAATGAATCGGTTATTATGATTTCGAGTAAGCCGCTATGGTGAAATTGGTAGACACGCTGCTCTTAGGAAGCAGTGCTAGAGCATCTCGGTTCGAGTCCGAGTAGCGGCATGGCATCCTATCCTATATTCTAAAAGAATAAGTCCTATAATGAATTCAATTCCCGATTTCTATTCTTATCCTAGTATTCATACCTTTTTTATTTTCATTATAGATATTTATTTATTTTCATTATATATATATGATATTTTCAACTTTAGAGCATATATTAACTCATATATCGTTTTCGGTCATATCAATTGTTATTTCAATTCATTTGATAACCTTATTAGTCAACGAAATCGTAGGGTTATATGATTTGTCCAAAAAAGCCATGACAATAACTTTTTTCTGTGTAACGGGATTGTTAATTACTCGTTGGTTGTTTTCGGGCCATTTACCATTTAGTGATTTATATGAATCCTTAATCTTTCTTTCATGGGGTTTTTCCATTTTTCATATGGTTCCGTTTTTTAAAAAGGATAAAAACCATTTAAGTACAATAATTGCACCAAGTGTTATTTTTACCCAAGGCTTTGCGACTTCAGGTCTTTTAACCAAAATGCATCAATCCGTAATATTAGTACCCGCTCTACAATCCCATTGGCTAATGATGCACGTAAGTATGATGATATTGGGATATGCAGCTCTTTTATGTGGATCTTTATTATCAGTGGCTATTTTAGTCATTACGTTTCAAGAAGTAATCCAAATTCTTGCTTTTACCAAGAATTTGGATTCTTTAAATAAATCATTTGATTTTGCTGAAATCAAATACATGAATATCAATGAAAGAAATAATGTTTTACGAACAACTTCTTTTTCTTCTTCTAGAAATTATTACAGGTCTCAATTTATTCAACAATTGGATCGTTGGGGTTATCGTATTATTAGTCTAGGTTTTCTCTTTTTAACAATAGGTATTCTTTCAGGAGCTGTATGGGCTAACGAGGCATGGGGATCATATTGGAATTGGGATCCAAAGGAAACTTGGGCCTTTATTACGTGGACCATATTCGCGATTTATTTACATACTAGAAAAAATAAAAAATTAGAAGGTGTAAATTCTTCAATAGTGGCCTCTATAGGATTTCTTATAATTTGGGTATGTTATTTGGGGATCAATCTATTAGGAATAGGACTACATAGTTATGGTTCATTTACATCTAATTGAATTAAAAAAATGAGTAAAGAACCTAACCTGATAAATAAAAATATGGAAAGCATATATATATACTTTCCATAAATTAAACTTCCCAAAAATCGTCGAGAACCCTTTGAATCATTACATGACTTGATTTTAAGGGTTCTCACAAACAACAAACATATTCGATTACAATTCAATTTTTTTTTAAGTGAATCTAAGAGAAAAATGTTTTTTTCATTGTCCAAAGGGTTTTTTTCTCTTTTTTATTTCTTGGTTTTGTTTGTTATTCATTTATTAAAGAAAACTATCTATCAAAAATTAGATAGAATAGCTTCCACTTTCTCAACCGAGAATGAGAAAATGAAATCTGGATAAATACCAATACCTATTACGGGTATAAGGATAGAAATAGAAATAAATAATTCTCTCGGCCCTGAATCAAAAAAATAAGAGTTTGGTGTATTAAAAAACTTGTATCCATAGAACATCTGCCGTAAGATAGATAATAAATAAATAGGAGTTAATATCATTCCAATTGCTGTTACAAAAGTAATTAGTATTTTCATCATGAAAAGATATTTTGGACTAGTAATTATTCCAAAAAAAACTATCAATTCTGCAACAAAACCGCTCATGCCCGGTAATGCAAGAGAAGCCATCGATAAGATAGTAAAAATCGTGAATATTTTTGGCATTGGGATAGCCATTCCCCCCATTTCGTCAAGATTAAGAAGACGTAGTCTATCATAACTAGTTCCTGCCAAGAAAAAAAGCGCAGCGCCAATAAATCCATGAGATATTATTTGTAAAATGGCCCCGTTGAGCCCAGTATCACTTATTGAACCAATTCCTATAATAAGGAAACCCATATGAGATACCGAGGAATAAGCTATTCTTTTTTTTAAATTACGTTGACCAAAAGATGTTGAAGCAGCATAGATTATTTGAATAGAACCTAATATCATTAACCAGGGGCAAAATATTGAATGAGCATGGGAAAATAATTCCATATTAATTCGAACCAACCCATATGCTCCCATTTTTAATAAGATTCCGGCTAAAAGCATACAAGTGCTGTAATGTGCCTCTCCGTGGGTATCTGGTAACCATGTATGTAAGGGTATAATCGGCGATTTGACAGCAAAAGCAATAAGAAATGCCATATAGAATATTATTTCTAGCGCCACAGGATACGATTGATTAGTTAATATTTCTAAATTTAATGTTGGTTCATTCGAACCGTATAAACTGATACCCAGAATTCCCATTAATAAAAAAACAGAACTTCCCGCAGTGTACAAAATAAACTTTGTAGCTGAATACAAACGTTTCTTTCCCCCCCACATGGCTAAAAGTAGATAAACGGGAATTAATTCCAATTCCCACATGATGAAAAAAAGTAAAATGTCTCGAGAAGAAAATAGTCCTATTTGACCACTATACATTGCTAACATCAGGAAATAGAATAATTTGTATTCTCGAGTAACTGGCTGAGCCGCTAACGTGGCTAAAGTGGTGATAAATCCCGTTAGTAAGATAGGTCCTATAGAAAGTCCATCTATTCCGAAGCTCCAGTAAAAATCAAAAAAATTGATCCATTTATAATTCTCCGTTAGTTGGATTAGTGGATCATCCAATTGGAAATGATAACAAAATGCATAGGTTGTTAGAAGGAGATCAATTAAGCATATACAAATGGTATACCACCTAATTACCTTATTTCCCCTATGAGGAAATAAGAAAATTAAAGAACCCCCGACTATTGGCAAAACTACAACTATTGTTAACCAAGGAAAATAATTCGTCATAAAAATAAGATACACTTGGGCCAGAAAAGCCCGCGCTCAAAATAGAAAAAAAATCTTTTCTATTTTATTTTGAGCACGGGTTTTTGCCAGTAAAAAAACGTATTCGTGTGGTGTTTTTTGAAACGTATCAATAACCTAGACCCATACTTCGAGTTGTTTCATTCCCTAAATAAACTCGAACACTTAAGAAATCCGTCGGACAGGCGGACTCACATCTCTTACAACCAACACAGTCCTCTGTTCTTGGGGCAGAAGCTATTTGCTTAGCTTTACATCCATCCCAAGGTATCATTTCTAATACATCTGTGGGACAGGCTCGGACACATTGAGTACATCCTATACATGTATCATAAATCTTTACTGAATGTGACATTGTATCTATAGTAATTTTTGAACATCAAAAATGAAAATTATCGATCTAGTAAACTCGTAAATGAATCATATATTTATACACCAGATGAATCAATGATTTGTCAGAATTTTGCTAATCAAAATAGACGTCTAGATAAATTTAAAAGAACGAAGAGAGGAGGACCAGGATACTTTGATTGCTTCTTATTTCGTTTTGCAAACACAAACATGATAATACGTTGTGTAGCATACATCCTAATTTGAATTGATAAATATATATTACACTATTCAAAATTCTACTTTTTTTTTTGAGTAATTATGATTAATGCTATTTATTCAACAAATTCGATTGATTGATACGGGTTGATTTTCTGTTACGAGAAATTGAAGAAACAATAGCTGGTCCAATAGCTGCTTCAGCGGCTGCAATAGCTATAACAAAAATGGAAAAAATATTTCCTTTTAATTGGCGATTATCAAAAAAATCAGAGAAAGTGACGAGATTTATATTAACTGCATTCAGTATAAGTTCAAGACACATAAGGGCTCTTACCATATTTCGGCTCGTGATCAATCCATAGATACCAATCGAAAATAAATAGGCACTCAAAACAAGTACATGTTCGAGCATCATTGACCAACTCCTTTTCAATTTTGATTCATTTCAATATGAACAACAATTCAACAGATTCAATTGACTAAAGAATATAAAAAGTCTGGAACAAAAGAATATATCGGCAATAAAAAAAAAATTGAATCTGGATTTATATTCCTAGTTCTCTATTCTCTAAAGATTTATTACTGGCGAGCTACGACAATTGCACCTATCAAAGCAACTAAAAGAATTATTGAAATGAGTTCAAATGGAAGAAAAAAATCTGTTGATAAATGAATTCCAATTTGTTGACTAATACTTATCAAATCTTGCTCAATAATCTGATTTGGTCTTGTAGTCCAAATAATTCCGTACCATGATGTATCTGGAATAGTAGTTATTAGTGAAACAAAAATACTTGTACAAACCACCAAAGTAATTCCATCCCCAACGGTCCAAAGATGAAAATCGTCGTAATATTCTGAACTATTCATGAACATCACAGCAAAGATGATTAAAATGTTAATAGCTCCCACATAAATAAGTAGCTGTGATGCAGCTACAAAATGGGAGTTTGATAAAATATAGAATAAAGATATACAAACAAGAACCAGTCCCAACGAAAAAGCAGAAAAAATTGGGTTGGTAAGTAATACTACTCCTAGACTCCCTAATACAAGACCCGATCCCAGAAAGACTAAAAGAAAATCATGTAGCGTTTCAGGCAAATCCATTATATGTAAAAAAAGACAAAGAAATCGAAATTTCATGACCTTATTGATATGACCAGGAAAAAAATTTTTATATACTTCAATTTCTCTTTGCATTAAAAAAACCCTACGGAGTTTGAATTGATATAGGTACAGTTATATAATCAATGTCATTCCAGTCTTTATACGAAAGAGTAGTTTGAAACTCTACTAAAACGAAAGTATAAAAGTATATCTAATTAGTTAAAATTTATATAATATATTATTCTATTGAAAAATAGATTTCTATAATTTAAAAAAGAATATCGAATATTTCTAATCTGATATCTAATATTTATTCATTTTTTTATAATTCTATCATATATATTTATATATTCTATTATATATTATATGATTTTTTTATTAAGAATTGTATTTAATTCTAAAAAATTTTATTTATTAATTTGAATTGTTCGAATTGTATAATCATCAATTACTGACATTGGTAAACGGCCCAAAGCAATTTGATTATAATTCAATTCGTGACGATCATAAGTGGAAAGTTCATATTCTTCAGTCATTGATAAACAATTTGTTGGACAATACTCAATACAGTTCCCACAAAAAATACAGATTCCAAAATCAATACTGTAATTAAGCAATCGTTTCTTTCGAATATCAGTTTCCAGTTTCCAATCAACAACGGGTAAATCTATAGGACATACACGAACACATACTTCACAAGCAATGCATTTATCAAATTCAAAATGGATTCGACCGCGGAAACGTTCCGGTGTGATTAATTTTTCATAAGGATATTGAATAGTTACAGGTAAACGATTTGCGTGAGATAATATAATCATGAAACTTTGACCAATGTACCTTGCAGCTCGGACTGTTTGTTGACCATAATTCATGAACCCAGTTACCATAAGGAACATATCGTAAATATCTATGAATATTTTTGTTTTATTTCTTTCTCTTACATATATAAGATCAATCTTTTTTTTTATAGTGAAAACAATTGAGACGAAGTTGTTAATAATAGATTACCGAGAGAAATAGGTAAAAGAAATTTCCATCCAAGATTTAATAATTGATCCATTCTTAGCCTAGGCAAAGTCCATCTTGTTATGATGGAAACGAATAAGAAAAAATAAGTTTTAGCTAATGTAATAAAGAGATCAATTGTAGTTCCAAAAACTCCATATGTTTTATTTATTTCAAAAAACTCAGAAACGAATATGTACGGAATAGAGATAGAGATATTTGAACCGCCCAAGTAAAGAACTGTGACAAATAATGAAGAAATTAATAGGTTTAAATAGGAAGCAACGTAAAATAAACCAAATCTGATACCTGAATATTCTGTTTGATAACCTGCTACTAATTCTTCTTCCGCTTCTGGTAAATCAAAAGGTAATCTTTCACATTCTGCTAGCGAAGAAATTAAAAAAACGATGAAACCCATAGGTTGACGCCACAAATTCCATCCCCAAAAACCATATTTTGATTGCGCATCAACTATATCAACTGTACTTAAACTGTTAGATAATCCTAGTCGGTGATAACATTACTGTTCTCATCTCTATTACAGAACCGTACATGAAATTTGCACCTCATACGGCTCCTGGAAAGCCTTCAGTAAATCTAAGGACCGGGCCGATTCTTGATATATCTCTAAGAGAGATAAGATTCAAATCTATCGGACGGTTCTGAATTAGACCAATTCAATTCTGTCTGTTAAAAATAAAAAATTAAATAAGAAAGAGAAATTTTAATATTAATTAATATATTAAATAATATAATAAAAGATACAAAAGGTACTTCTGAATTGATCTCATCCCTTCAAAATCAAATTTTGAATTTGTTGAGTAATAATAGAATTCTTCAATAAAATACTCTTTTAGAATTATCACTAACCCTCATCATTTTGAATTACGAAAAAGAATTACACATTAGTTTCTTAATTATGACATGAATTTTATCTCCATGAATATGGATATAAGAAATAAGAAATCAAAAACGAAAAGGAAATCACTTTTTCGTTTTTGATTTCTTGTGTTTTTTTCGTTCCTATTCTTCTTTTTTTTTTGCTATTAAAAAGGGACTTAAAAAATTTCAAAGGATTTTTTCGTTCCTGATAGTAATTTATTTAATCAGTGGATGGAAGCATACTCTGGATCGGAATTGTGGGGAGTACTGCTTGATTTTTTCTACCAATTTAAAGCCCCAATTAGTATTCTTTTTCTATTATGCGTAAATTCTCTTTTGGATAATTTACAAAATCTGCGTTACTAATCCTTTGTGTATCTTGGTGTTTCTAACCATCCACTCCTTTTTTTATTAACCCCCTTAATTTATTTTATGTTAATGCATCTATGATATGATAATTAATACAAATGGTAACTAAAACTCAATAAGGTTGGTCTTTTGAGCCCGCTTCAAAAGAGGATGACTAATTATCCAATCTTGGGTTATAATGGCCTCTTCTGTTTATAATTAACTTCATTCTTATACATAGAAAATGAGACTCAATATTTTTACTGCCATTTAAAATCATCATACTAACTTTTAACTATAAGTAATCTAGTATTCTGAAATTCTATTCAATAGAAGCTGTTTTATTTCACTCATATAACTATCTGATTTAGTTCTTCAATCCTAATTGTGAAAAATAAATAAAATTAATATAATGAAAGTATCTATTTAATTTAATTTATTCGACTCCTTTCCTATATAGTAGTATAAAGAGAGGAGGATAGCAATAGCATCGAATAGCGTTTTCTGTTTCAACGAATCGCACGTAGAGATATTGATAAGACACATAGAGTTAATGGTATTTCATAACTAATCGATTGAGCAGCAGCTCGTAGACCACCCAAAAAGGAATATTTATTATTCGACCCATATCCTGACATAAGAAGTCCAATGGGAGCAATACTCGAAATCGCAATCCATAAAAAAACACCTATATTGAAATCAGATAAAATAAAGTTATAGCCAAAAGGAATTACTGAATAGCTTAGTAGAATTGATATGACTGATATGGATGGTCCAATACTGAATAAACGAATATCTCCCCTAGATGGAATAAGATTTTCTTTGAAAAGTAGTTTTGTTCCGTCTGCTAGAGCTTGAAGAACTCCAAAAGGACCGGCGTATTCGGGTCCAATGCGCTGTTGTATCCCTGCAGATATTTCTCTTTCTAACCATACAATTGCTAGTACACTTATTGTGATTCCCAATATAAGAATCAAAATAGGTACAAGTACCCATAGAATTCCATAGACCTCATTTAAAGATTCCAATCCGGCAAAAGAATGGATATCTTGGATTTCCGTTGTATCAATAATCATTTCAACGATCAATTTCTCCCATAATGATATCTATGCTACCTAGTATTGTCATAATATCAGCCAATTTCATTCTTTTAACTAATTGAGGAAGAATTTGCAAATTGATAAAACCTGGTGGACGAATTTTCCATCTCCAAGGAAAACCATTCTGATCTCCTATTAGAAAAATTCCTAATTCTCCCTTGGGAGCCTCAACTCTGACATAAAGTTCTTGTTTCGGCAATTCAAAAGTAGGAGACGATTTTTTACCAATGAATCGATATTCAAAATCATTCCAGTTTGGCTCCTTTTCTCTCTCAAAGCAGCGGATTTCTAAATTTTCATATGGCCCGCCGGGAATTCCTTCCAAAGCCTGCTGAATAATTTTAATGGATTCCATCATTTCACCAATTCGAACTAAATAACGAGCTAAGGAATCTCCTTCTTTTTGCCATTGAACTTCCCAATCAAATTCCTCGTAACACTCATAATTATCAACTTTACGTAGATCCCATTCTATTCCGGAAGCCCGAAGCATCGGTCCGGATAAACCCCAATTTATTACTTCCTCTCTACCAACAACACCTACTCCCTCAACCCGTTCTAAAAAAATTGGATTTCGCGTAATAAGGTTTTGATATTCAACAACCCTTGTTAAAAAATAATTGCAGAAATCAAAACATTTATCTATCCAACCATAAGGTAGATCAGCCGCTACTCCTCCGATACGAAAAAAATTATGCATCATTCTCATACCTGTCGCAGCTTCAAATAGATCATATATTAATTCTCTTTCTCTAAAAATATAGAAAAAAGGGGTTTGTGCACCAATATCTGCCATAAAAGGTCCCAGCCATAGTAGATGAGAAGCTATACGACTTAACTCCAACATAATTACTCGGATATAGCTGGCTCTTTTAGGTACTTGAATATTTCCCAATTGTTCCGGTCCGTTTACGGTTATTGCTTCTGTGAACATAGTAGCTAAATAATCCCAACGTGTTACATAAGGCAGATATTGGATAATTGTCCGGTTTTCCGCAATTTTTTCCATCCCTCTGTGTAAATAACCCAATATTGGTTCACAATCAATAACATCTTCACCGTCCAGAGTCACAATAAGTCGAAGAACACCATGCATTGATGGGTGCTGAGGCCCCATATTGACTATCATGAGGTCTTTTCTTGTAGCTGGGACATTCATAGGTTTTTCCTCGATTCATTCTTCCATGAATCGTAAAAAAAAAAGTTCATCTAAATTCACGATCTAATAAATCGAATAATTGAAAATGACTCTTGAAATTAACGAATTTGTGACTCCCTAATACCCAACTGATTTATTAATTTTTTATAACGTATTCGATTTTTCTTTGCCAAATATGACAGTAGTCGTTGTCGTTTTCCCAGAATTTTACGTAAACCTCTTTGAGATAAATAGTCTTTTCGGTGTAATTCAAAATGTGAAGTAAGTTTTCGTATCTTGTTAGTGAAATTGATTACTTGAAATTCAACTGATCCAGGGTTTTCTTCTTCTTTTTTGTTTGAAATAACGGGTATAAATGAATTTTTTATCATAAAATAAAATGAAAGCTTTCCTCTCCCCCTCCTTTTTGATAGATATTTTTATTGATCAGTAATAGTAATTACACTAATTTTTAATTTTGTATATTATTAATTATCTTAATTTACTTACAAATTATGAATTTCTTTTTTTTTTTCAAATAAAATTAATTACTATGCTTAAGCAATCCAATTCAAAAATCTATATAAATACTATATTTATGGATTCACAAAATAAAAAATTTTATTGTCTATTGTATACTTAAAAAAAATAAGACGATTTTTTTGATTCATTTTTCTATCTAATATCATTAAATTAGTATCAATGATGCGTGTGCGCATTTAGAAATATATATTATATTGATATATATTATATTGATATATATATCTTATCTTCACATATCTGATATGTGAAGATAAGAAATTACTCTATTCTAATATTATAAATAGAAGATAAATGGGAAGATTATCAATCAAATTTTCAATCGCGGATACATATGTATCCTTAATATACTGAAACGGCTTCCATTCTGGGTATCAAACCAATAGCGATTTATACAAGCTAAATCTTCTAATCTATAATTTGGCCAAAGAAAGAATTTTAAATTCATTAGTTTTTTTGTTTCTATATCAAGATCTTTATTTTTAGCCAAAACTTGACAGCCAGTATTTATTTTATTCTCATTGGAATTTATTGTCTTTCTAGTATTTCTAGGATTCAAACAAATTAGAATTCTCAATTCTCTACGGCGTCTATTGGACAAAAGATTTTCAGGAACAAATAAATCATTATGATTTTTATCTTTATTCTTTTTATCAACACGACTTTTTTCTGGATTTCTTTGAAAAATTTGGCGCTTATTCTTATGAATCAACGATAGGCTTATGGTTTGATACATAAAAAATTCTTCATAGTTTTTTCTAGCCAGACGAACAGGTTCCACAGAAAATATTTGTTTGTCAATCCAGTCTGTAGTGTCACTAAATCCTGTTAAATCCGTATAATTCTGAATCGCCATAGTATCTAGATTTATATCTCCCTTTTTTATAGACATTATAAAAAATTTTTTTAGATTTTTCAATCTAACCAGGAGACAATAAAATTTGATCTGATTCATTATTCTTTCGTGTAGGGAATTATCAAAGTTCAAATGAAAACCTAAATACTTGTCTATTAAGAAATCCTGTTCTCCCCTTAGATCGTTGTAGTAGTCATTTCGATCTATATTTATATGCATGTCTTCATCTTGATCATCTATACTATTATAAGCATTTTCCCAGTCTGATCCTTCATAAGCTTGGTTTCCGAGAGAGAAACCTATTGGACTCGCATCTGCTTCTTCTGTTCCATAAAAAGGGAAAAAAAGGGATTTTATTGGTACGCTCCAAGGATTCTTCTTATATGCATCATAAAATATTGATAATTTCGAAAAGAACCAAAATTTCGATTTCGGATTCGATTTCGGATTCGATATAGAACGATTTGGTATTTCTACATTCATTACCATCCAATCAAAATACTTTCTATCCAGATTTTTTTCCATATCTATAATAGCATCTTCTGCTAGATAATTTTTGATAGAGATATCGCCCGTTATATCAAAAAATTCTTTTTTACATGTGTTGTCATTATAAGAAATGGTTTGTTTTTTGTTTGTTTGGAATGGTGATCTATATCCATAAGTATATGAAGATTTCTTATCCGCATAATTAAGATATTTATATGACAAAAGATCATATCTATATTGTTTTTTAATTTTTTTTTGAAAATCTAATAAGTCTACTTCTTCATCTAATAAGTCTACTTCGTCGTTTTTGTAAAGAATTAATGGGGTTTTGTCATAGGAATCATAGTGGATTAAATCTTTATTTTGAGCCACACGATGTTTATTGATTCTATTTCTCCAGTTTTGTGGTACTAATCTTGACCATCTGCTCTCAGGTAAATCATATTGATAATGAAGCTTTAACCAATTTGTCCATTGATTCATTACAGAATGGGGACGGTTCTTATGTCTTAATTTTGAATTAAATATTCCTTGTATTCTAAAAAAATAATTCTTTATTTCATTCTTAAGAAAAAAAGATCTTTCATGAGATTCAAAAATAGATCTTAACTTATACTTATATCCGTTAATAACTTGGATTTGTGATAATTTAAAAAATACATATGCTTGTGACAAAGAAGATACGTCACAAGAATTCTCTGAATTCGTATTCGTAATATTACAAGATTTGTGTATAATTGACATAAATGGAATTATACTTTGATTTGTTTTATCAATTCTTTCTGCATTTGTTTTTTTATTGGAAATGAATTTATTTCCAATCTTTTTTGTTGATTCAAGAAAAACTTGTATATTGATCCTAGGAATACGAATGATACATAAAAGGATATCGATGTATATCCTTTCCATGAAAAATTTGAAAAAAGAATATGATTTACGGGTTAATCGAACAATTCTTCTTTGTAATATTTTCAAAATATTTTTTTGTAATTCGAATCTTTTAGCATCATAAGTTGTTTTGTTAGAATTCAAACTTTTCTCTGAAGTTATAACCCCCCCTTCGTTTGTCATTTTTTCTATTTCTGTTGTGATTGTCTTTGTTTTAACATTAAGATCTTTTATCCTTTTTTCTGTCAATGAACTATTTGTCCAATTCATAGAGTGAATTATAACGGGTGATTCGTAAATCATTGGATCATTCTTACTGATTGTTGAATTTTTGTTGTTTTCACTCAATTCATATATATTTTTGAATCTAAATAGAATACTTTTGATGTTCCATTTTCCTATTTCTTTTAAGATAGTTACAAACCATTTTTTTCTTTCATTTAAAACTTGTAGAACTAAAAAAAAACGATTTTTGAAATTTTTTGTCAATTGTTTTTTAATTTTTTTAAAAATGGGACCCAAAAATGAAAATGGATTGGGGAAATAATTATCAAGATATGATTCCACTTGTGTTCCACAAGCTGTTAAAAACCAGAAGTTTTTTTTTTTCACGTTTTTTTTTTCAGTAGATCTTTTTTTTTTTTCAGTAGATCGTAGCTTAGATTTGTGCCAAGGTTTCAGAACAAAAGGAGATAAGATCCTTATCTGAAGACCCTCTGTGAACCAGTTTTTTGGAAATTCTTTGTGGGATACTGGAATGCCCTGATAGGTGCATTTAATATGCACTTCTTTTTTCCAATGCCTAAAATCTTCTGACCATTCGGGATATTGAAATAATAGTATACGAATTATATTTTTTATTATTATCAATGAAGGTACTATAATATATTTTCTAATAATTGATTGGATTATTATTACAAAGCTTCTAATTATTAGACCATATAGAATGCTCTCCCAGGCTTCTTCTATTTCTCTAAGTCTTTTTTCGTCGTCGTTTTTTTTTTCCTCTTTTTGATCCTCTTCTCTCCTTTTCTCATAAGCCAAATATTCTGAATTATCTTCACCTTGTTTCCTGAAAGATTCTTTCAAATATTGGGATAGATCCTCGAAAAGATCAGCCAAAAAGAATTGTTGTATTTGGTCTAAAAAAAGGGGGGAATTGGCATTTCTTTGAAAGAATTTCCAAGTCACCATTTTACGCCTTAGAGGGCGCATAGATCCTTTGATTATTTCTCGGGAAAAATCCGGTTCGCGTGAATAATTTAGTAAAACCAATTCGTCCTGATCAAAAAGATCATTATCATCATAGTCATAAGTATCAGTATTATAAATATTAATAGGCTGTTGAGAGTAATTCTCTGTTTGACCATTAAAAATCACTATACGTTGGGCGTTTCTGCAACGAATCTGAGATTCCTGTACTACTGATTCCGTCAGTTCCTCCAAGTCGTCGATTAAGCTGTATGACCATCTAGGAACTTTTTTACTGATTTCATTTATTGTTTGATGGTCCAGATCAGTTTGAATTGCGTCCAATAAGAATTTTTTTTTTCTTTTTTTTTCTTCGGAATATTTTTTTACTTGTTCGTGTTCTGGAAATAAATAAAGTCTGTCAAAATTAAAACTTGATACTGATTTTTCCGAAAATTTACTTATTAAGTTAAAAAAAAAACCAATTTCATTTAATAAAGATTTTCTATCAAATGGATTTCTTTTCTGTTCCAATTCGGGATCTGGATAATGACTATTAATAGAAAGAAGGATACCGTGAATCTTATTGATCAAAATGGAATTTGTTGTGTAAGTTTCATTTTGAATTGTTTGTCCACGAAAGCATCCATTCAAGAAAGGATCATATATTTTAGTTAAGTATTTTCTTTTCTTCTTATCATTACACAATCTAATTCGGTTTTCTAATACATCCATAGGACGATATTTCTTATCTAGAACTTTAGCCCTTTTATAAAATTCATTGCTTAGTTTCTTTCTTTTTTCTTTATTAGTGGAGCTCCAAGAATTAGACAATTCATTATAGGAGATTTGATCTCTTGTGAAGAGATCAATTTTTTTTTCCATGATTTTAAGAAAAGTAGATAAATGAGGTGGATACGTGAAAGATATTCTTTCTTTTCCATCACTTTGACATATATGAAAAAAAAATTGTGAATTTTCATTTCTTACGACATTGTCAAATTTATCATTTTTTATATATCG